AAACAGTATTCTTGCATATTTCGATGATCCGCAATATAGAAGAAAGCACTCGGGAATTACTAAATATGAAACAATCGAAATGCAGTCAATCGTTAAAAAAGAGGATTTCATTGAGTATGGGGGAGTCACGGAATTAAAGCCAAAAGACCCAATAAAAGTCGATCGATTTTTTTTTATTCCCGAGGAAGTGCATCTCTTACCCGAATCTTCATCTTCTTTGATACTGGTACGAAACAATAGTATTATTAGAGGAGATACACCAATCACTTTAAAGACAAGAAGCCGAGTAGGCGGGTTAGTCCGAGTGGAGAGAAAAAAAAAAAGAATTGAACTTCGAATCTTTTCTGGAGAGATCCATTTTCCTGGAAAGACAGCAAGGATCTCCCAACATAGTGGCGTTTTGATACCACCAAGAACAGGAAAGAGAAATTCCAAGGAAAAAAAAAAATGGCTCTATATCCAACGGCTCACACTTAACAAGAGAAACTATTTTGTTTTAGTTCGACCTGTAATCACATATGAAATAACGGATGGGATAAATTTAGTAAGACTTTTACCCCCGGATATACTGCAAGAAAGGGATAATGTACAACTTCACATTGTCAATTATATCTTTTATGGAAACGGCACGCTAATTCGGGCAAGTTCGGAGACAGGTATTCAATTAGTTCGGACTTGTTTAGTATTGAATTGGGACCAAGACAAAAAAAGTTCTTCTAGCGACGAGGCCCGTGCTTCCTTTGTTGAAATAAGGACAAATGGTTTGATTCAAGATTTTCTAAGAATCGACTTAGCAAAATCGCCTATTTCGTATACTATCAAAAGGACTGATCTATCGGGTTCAGGGTTGATCTCCGAGAGTGAATCAGATTGCACCAGGATCAACCCCTTTTCTTCCATTTATTCCTATTCCAGAGCAAGGATTCGAGAATCCCTTACCCAACATCAAGGAACTATCCATACGTTGTTGAATCAAAATAAGGAATGCCAATCTTTGATAATTTTGTCAGCAGCCAATTGTTCTTGTTCGCGACTAGGTCCATTCAACGATGTAAAGTCTCCTGATGTGATAAAAGAATTCAGTCACAAGGACCCCCCAATTTCAACTAGGAAATTGTTGGGTCCTTTAGGAACAGGCCTTCAAATTGCGAATTTTTATTCATTTTCACATTTAATAACTTCTAATCAGATCTTGGTACCTAACTATTTCCAACTTGACAATTTGAAACCGACTTTTCAAGTACTTCAATATTTTTTAATGGATGAAAATGGGAAAATTGTGAAGCCCGATCCGCGCAAGAACATCATTTTGAATCCATTTGATTTAAATTGGGATTTTTTGCATTACACTTGTTGTGAAAAGTCATCTACAATCATTAGTCTTGGGCAGTTTATTTGTGAAAATGTACGGATAGCCAAAAAAGGACCGCATCTAAAATCGGGTCAAGTTCTAATTGTTCAAGTTGACTCTGTAATAATACGATCAGCTAAGCCCTTTTTGGCTACCCCAGGGGCAACTGTGCGTGGTCATTATGGGAAAATGCTTTCTAAAGGAGATACGTTAGTTACATTTATCTATGAAAAATCAAGATCTGGTGATATAACGCAAGGTCTTCCAAAAGTGGAACAAGTGTTAGAAGTGCGTTCAATTGCTTCAATATCAATGAATCTCAAAAAGAGGGTGGAGGGTTGGAACAAATGTATAATAAGAATTCTTGGAATTCCTTGGGGATTCTTGATTGGTGCTGAGCTAACTATAGTGCAAAGTCGTATCTCTTTAGTTAATAAGATCCAAAAGGTTTATCGATCCCAGGGCGTGCAGATACATAATAGGCATATCGAAATTATTGTCCGTCAAATAACCTCCAAAGTGTTGGTTTCAGAAGAAGGACTATCTAATGTTTTTTTACCCGGAGAACTCGTTGGATTGTTGCGAGCGGAACGAATGGGACGCGCTTTGGAAGAAGCCATCTGTTACCGAGCTGTCTTATTGGGAATAACCAGAGCGTCTCTGAATACTCAAAGTTTCATATCTGAAGCGAGTTTTCAGGAAACTGCTCGAGTTTTAGCAAAAGCGGCTCTCCGGGGTCGTATCGATTGGTTGAAAGGCCTGAAAGAGAACGTTGTTCTGGGGGGAATGATACCGGTTGGTACTGGATTCAAAGGCAAAGGATTAGTGCACCCTCCAAAGCAACATAAGCATCGTCCCTTGGAAATAAAAGAGAAGAATCTATTCGAGGGGGAAATGAGAGATATTTTAGTTCACCACAAAACCTTATTTGATTCTTTCCTTTCAAAGAATTTCCACGATACATCAGAACAATCATTTCTAGTATTTAATGATTCCTAAGAGCAGATTCGCCCTTTTGAGTTTAAAAGGATCGATATTTGGATTTGATCCAGTCATTTGATTTGGTAAGAGTAATCAAAATAATAATGAATAGAAAAGAAGAACGGCTTGGCCCTGTCTTTCGGGCCAATCTCTGGTAGAAGGAAAGGTTCCATCGGAACACTTTTTTTTCAGGGTACCTCGTCTCTTTTTGTTGTTTTCAACAAACAAAAAGAGGGAGGAGTGTGGGGAGAAATGCCAAGAAGATATTGGAACATAAATTTGGAAGAGATGATGGAAGCGGGAGTTCATTTTGGCCATGATATTCGAAAATGGAATCCTAAAATGGCACCTTATATCTCTGCAAAGCGTAAAGGTAGGCATATTACAAATCTTATTAAAACTGCTCGTTTTTTATCAGAAACTTGTGATTTGGTTTTTGATGCAGCCAGTAGGAAAAAACAATTCTTAATTGTTGGCACTAAAAAAAAAGCAGCTGATTCAGTATTACGGGCTGCAATAAGGGCTCGGTGTCATTATGTTAATAAAAAATGGCTCAGCGGGATGTTAACGAATTGGTCGACTACAGAAACGAGACTTCAGAAGTTTAGAGACTTGAGAACCAAACAAAAAACAGGAAGATTGGATCGTCTTCCAAAAAGAGATGCGGCCGTTTTGAAAAGACAATTATCTCACTTGCAAAGATATCTTGGCGGGATTAAATATATGACAGACTTACCCGATATTGTAATCATCGTTGATCAGCACGAAGAATATACGGCCCTTCGGGAATGTATCACTTTAGGAATTCCAACAATTTGTTTAATCGATACAAATTGTGACCCCAATCTCGCAGATATTTCGATTCCAGCGAATGATGATTCTATCTCTTCCCTCCGATTTATTCTTAACAAATTAGTATTCGCAATTCGTGAGGGCCGTTCTGAGTCTCTAATAAATTCGTAATTAATAAGAAGAAAAAGAACTTATGTCGTTTCGGAACCCTCATAGATTTATCGAATCACTTACTATTTCTGAATCTCAAAAACGAGATAAAAAGAACTGGGCATAGAGTGGGATTAGTTGGTATTCCAAATATACGATTCAAGTAGTTAAGTCAAGAAAAAGATGGTTGAATCAAAATAATTGCGTTTAAAGTTTTCTTTTTGTCAGAGAGCAATATGAATCTTTTATCAGGTTCCACCAACATACTAAAAGGGTTATACGAGATATCCGGTGTGGAAGTAGGCCAACATTTCTATTGGAAAATCGGGGGTTTCCAAGTTCACGGCCAAGTACTGATTACTTCTTGGGTTGTAATTGCTATCTTATTAGGTTCCGCTGCGCTAGCTGTTCGGAAACCACAAACCATTCCGACCGGCGTTCAGAATTTCTTCGAATATGTCCTTGAATTCATTCGAGATGTGAGTCAAACTCAAATTGGAGAAGAATACGGTCCTTGGGTTCCTTTTATTGGAACTATGTTTCTCTTTATTTTTGTTTCTAATTGGTCGGGCGCTCTTTTACCTTGGAAAATCATACAATTACCTCAGGGGGAGTTAGCCGCACCCACGAATGATATAAATACGACGGTTGCTTTGGCTTTACTCACGTCAGTGGCATATTTCTATGCGGGTCTTACTAAAAAAGGGTTAGCTTATTTCGGGAAATATATTCAACCAACTCCAATCCTTTTACCTATTAACATCTTAGAAGATTTCACAAAGCCCTTATCACTTAGTTTTCGCCTGTTTGGAAATATATTAGCTGATGAATTAGTAGTTGTTGTTCTTGTTTCGTTAGTACCTTTAGTGGTTCCTATCCCTGTCATGTTCCTTGGATTATTTACAAGTGGTATCCAAGCTCTTATTTTTGCAACTTTAGCCGCGGCTTATATAGGTGAATCCATGGAGGGCCACCATTGACTAGTTTTCGAAAGAGTCTTTTTTAGCTTCGACGAAGGCAATATAGGCGCGGCTCAAACTAATCGACTTTGAAAAAACAATATCTATACCTACACTATATACGATTTAGAGTAATAGCAAAAAAGATTAGGCTATTGAACAGAGAATTGTAAAAAAAAGGAAAGAGATCGAAAAGATCTTTTGCCAAAAATTAGCCTTTGGTCCACGTATATCGATATCTCCCTTCAATGAATATTTTTCTATGGGTTGACCAACCCCAATCGTCAACTAGAATGATTTCCTTTTCAATTGATTTGATTCAACGAGGGGCCCAAAAATTTGTAATAAATACGAAATGGAATGAACTTTGATCAATCACTTTTTACGCAATGAGTCGGTACGAATCAATTTGTCCTTTTTGATTGTATCCATGCAGGATCATGATAAAGAGCGGTAAAGAATAATTTACAAAAACGGAATTTCTAAAAAATCAAAAATGGGCTGGTTCGAAGAGGGGATCGAATTGAATGGCGCTAAGCCAACTCTTGTGGCTGTTTCGACGAATGATTCTCAAATCCGATTGGCTCTAAGATGGATGAAGGGTTGGTTTCCATTAGGAAAGAAATACGTGTATATGGTATATTAGCTAGTTCGATAGGAATTAACGATCGATCTAATTTGATCTCCGAATGTGAATTTATGCGGAGAGTCTCCTATGCGAAGTTCGTAGTTATTTCGACTGGATGAATCGTAGCGAGGGAAGAATT